TATAAATCCCAGTCCTACCTAAGTGAGAAATTTTGGATCGAAAAGCGAGGACTTCATGATTCTGATGGGCCTAATTCATTGAAATTCCATCCAATACAACGGAAGAGTTATAAATTTCCAAAATAATAGATAGGAATACCGCGAATAGAGCCATTGCGACACCCATCAAAGGGGTAGTTCCCCATCCAGGAGCTACTTTACCATATTCCGAATTCAAGGGTTTCAATAAACCCCCTAGACCTGTTTTTCTTGGTCTTGGACCAGATCGAGAATTGCCCTCAAAGGTTTGTGTAGCCATAAATCTTATTGCATTGGTTGCGATCTGTTGACTTTGTATACCATTACACTGTAAATAAATCATCTTATCATAGATCCGTTGTGATCTTGAAATTATAGAAGAATGGAAACAGCAACCCTAGTCGCCATCTTTATATCTGGTTTACTTGTAAGTTTTACCGGGTACGCCTTATATACCGCTTTTGGGCAACCCTCTCAACAACTAAGAGATCCATTCGAGGAACACGGGGACTAAAGTAAGGAGCCTCCCAAGAAACAAGGGAGGCTCCTTACTTTGACTTCAATTGAGTATAATCAAAAATTATTTTGCCCTTTTAGTCGGAACCTTAGGTGGTTCTCGAAAAAAGATAGCGAAAAAAATGATTCCTAGAGTCGACACTAAGAGGAATGTATAAACCAATGCTTCCATAAATTTGATCGTGGTTTACAATTATAGCTTCCACACCTGTTCATTTGGTTTGGGATTATCTCCCAGATAAAGAAAAGAGTCAAATAAAAATCAGCAATTCAACTCAAGATTTCTCTCATAACCTATAGAAAAGCCAAATCACAAAAATACAATACAGGTGAAAGATACCAGATCAATCTTGTATCAGACTACCTGTCTCCTTGTGGTTGGATCTCCAAGTTTTTGGAACGCCCCAAATTCCACTTGAGCATCCAAATCCGGGTCAATACCAGCAAAAACATCTCTGAATAAGGTTCTAGCTCCATGCCAAATGTGTCCGAAAAAGAAGAGCAAAGCAAAGGAAGCATGCCCAAAAGTGAACCAACCCCTCGGACTGCTACGAAAAACACCGTCGGATTTCAAAGTAGCACGATCTAATTCAAAAATTTCACCTAATTGAGCGCGTCTAGCATATTTTTTCACAGTTGCAGGATCACTATAACTGACTCCATTGAGTTCGCCGCCGAAGAACTCAACGGTGACTCCTACTTGTTCGACACTATACTTAGATTCTGCCCTTCTAAAAGGCACATCGGCTCTCACAATTCCGTCTCCATCTACCAAAACCACTGGAAATGTTTCAAAAAAAGTAGGCATACGACGTACAAAAAGTTCACGCCCCTCTTTATCTCTAAAGATAGGGTGTCCTAACCACCCAACAGCTATTCCATCCCCACTGTCCATTGAGCCCGCTCTGAATAATCCCCCTTTTGCTGGATTATTGCCAATGTAATCATAAAAAGATAATTTTTCGGGAATTTTAGACCAAGCTTCGGAGAAACTCTGATTTTCCACTAGTCCGGCACCAACCCTTCGATATATTTCTTGTTGGAAGTATCCCTGATCCCATTGATAACGAGTGGGGCCGAATAATTCGATGGGAGTAGTTGCTGAACCATACCACATAGTTCCAGCAACTACAAAAGCTGCAAAAAAGACAGCAGCAATACTACTGGAAAGAACGGTTTCAATATTACCCATACGTAATCCTTTGTATAGGCGTTGGGGCGGACGGACACTAAGATGAAATAGGCCCGCTAATATGCCCAATGTCCCCGCTGCAATATGATGAGAGGCTATACCTCCCGAAACAAAAGGGTCAAAACCCTCTACGCCCCAGGCAGGACTTACAGATTGTACTTTTCCTGTTAGTCCATAAGGATCGGACACCCATATTCCAGGACCATACAAGCCTGTTACATGAAATGCACCAAACCCAAAACAAGCTAAGCCTGAAAGAAATAAATGAATTCCAAAAATCTTGGGCAAATCCAAAGAGGGTTTTCCCGTACGTTCATCACGAAATATTTCTAGATCCCAATACACCCAATGCCAGATGGCTGCCAAGAAGCACAAGCCGGAAAACACAATATGTGCCCCGGCCACACCCTCATAACTCCAAATACCCGGATTTGTTACAGTCCCCCCTGTGATATTCCAACCGCCCCATGAATTGGTTATTCCTAAACGAGTCATGAAGGGTATAACAAACATGCCCTGTCTCCACATTGGATCAAGAACGGGGTCAGAGGGATCAAAAACTGCTAATTCGTATAGAGCCATTGAACCCGCCCACCCAGAAACGAGAGCTGTATGCATTATATGAACAGCAAGCAACCGGCCGGGATCATTCAATACGACGGTATGAACACGATACCAAGGTAAACCCATGAAAATACCCCCTCGAAGAAAAATAGATACTATGTAACTTTATCGCATTGGAAAAGACTATGCTATAGACTTCCGCCTTTCAGTTCAGTGGATTATTTCGAATGAAGGGCTCCTAGTTCTTTTTTGTTAGTAATAGGTAATAATGGAACAATTCTGTTAGTCTGTTAGTAAGAACAAAGAAAAGCAGATCTATTCTATACCCGATAAGTACCAATACGCAATGGGGCATTTTCTATGAACGAATGCATAGAAATTTATTTAGCATTCGAAGAGCCCGACCCCTTCATAAGACATAAGATTTTTCCCTTATTCATTTCATCTTCCTAGATGAACTTTTTCATATTTTGAAAACAATAAAAAAAATCATTTTGACATTTCCACATAAAAGTGAAATCTTATACTTGACTCTTTTCTCTTTCATTTATGCCTGTTGGTGTTCCAAAAGTTCCTTTTGATTGGTTTGAGGATGAGAATATTGCCGAAGAAAAAAGAAGGGGGGCTAGGCCTCAGACTAGGAAGCCGGCTTGTTATCCTATTCATTTGTCTAAGGATTCGCTTAGGGAGAGTGAGGAGAGGGCTAACAATTTTCCTGGGGCTAACTTTGGGGATGATGATCTGTCTAACAATATTCCTGGGGCTAACTTTGCGGTTGATGATCCGTCTAACCCTTGGATTGATTGGAGTGCGCTTACTCCTGAGAAAACAAAGGAAAAGGAACTAAAGCGGGAGTGGGTTGACCTATAGTGCGACTTGTCAGACATATTGGGCCATATGGGATTTCCCCGTTCTCTCCCCCGATCGAGATACCTCTGCTTCGCCAAAAAAATTGATGAAACTATCAAGAATTTGGAGCGTGAAGTGCAATTAGATCCATTCTTTGAGGGATCAATATTCATAGTATCAATTAGAAATAGAAGAGAATTTATGGTTGGCTTGGTTGAACCAATAAAATGAAGTATCCAGGCTCCGTTCAGAAAATACTCACTTGGTAATATGGACATGAAATGAATAAAAAAAAAGTCGTATCAAAAAGAAACGGTATTGGGAGCATTTGTACTATATATATAAATAAAAATCGGTTGGACCCTTACCCGGAGTAGAGCATAAACCTAAAAAAATAGAAGAGGCCCATTCAGGAACAAGAAAATAACAGAGTCCTAATTTGGAGATGAAACAATACATCAATGAGAGGGTAATTCGAGATAAGTTTCTAGGAGGTAGAAAAAAAAAGCCCTTCTATAAAATAAAATAGAAAAAGGCCAACATATTGATTTTTTTGCAATTTTTTGAACCGTATGCATTCAAAGGTGCGTGTACGGTTCCTAAGGGATAGCATTTTGTCCTAATCACCCGACTTCATCGAGAAAGATTAATTTTTTTAGGAAAACCTATTAATAAAGAGAGCGGTAACACCGTTGCGGGTCTCATAGCATATCTCAGTACGAACGATAATACCAGGGATATTTTTTTGTATATAAACTCGCCGGGCGGGTTAATGCGACAAGGAATAGCTATTTATGATTTGATGCATGCGGCGCCTGTAGATGTATACACGGTATGCATGGGAAAAGCCTGTGGAATGGCTTGTTTCATTCTATTCGGAGGAGCACCTACCAAACGCATAGCATTCCCTCACGCTTGGCGCCAATGATTTTTTATTTGTATTTGATAGAAAAAAGAAGACTATGCCTTCGCCATATGAAATATGAAAAAGATTATTGAGTAAAAATAGCATGGCACGTCGAGTTCGGTATGAGCAAACTATTATTGTTTTTCATAACATGAAATTTTGTATCGGGAGAGTAGTATGAGACAAAATAGATTTCCGATTTTTTCTTATCTATCGGGAGTTTATTTCAGCGTCACAATTTTTTGTTTTAGCGCCAGAATTCTTTTTCCACTTCACTTCTCCTATTTATATTATCAAAGTCAAAGAGTACTAAAAAAAAAAAAAAAAGAAACTTTGGGATTGCTGACTCACAGACGAGAAAACTTCTAAATTCCATATAGAAATAGAAAGCAACGGAACCATCATAGTATTTTTGAATTCTACCGAAAGGAAGGGTGGTAAATGGATCACTTAATGATCTGGATCTGATAGATCCTATTTTGATTTCTCTTTTTCGCGCTGGAAGGGACGAAAGGTAAATTCCATTCGATAGCCGTATGCAATACAGAATAAATGCCTGTACGGTTGTTCAATTTTCTCTATTCTTTTTATCTCTTTCCTTCGCCCGAGGGTGCAAGATATGATATAAAGTAGAGGAATCCTTCATTCTTTTATATCATCAGGGTAATGATGCGCCAACCTCGCGGTAAGTTTTCAAAAATCCGCAAAAGACACCCTTTAAAAGAAATAGAAATGTTGTTGTACCTACGCAACCGGATGGAAGAGGCTTATGCACGACATACGCACAAAACCCGGCAGGTTATACACGACGACATCCAAAGAATGGCTTATATGTCACCAGAAGAAGCCCAAGCTCATGGAATTATTGATATTATAGGAGACGACACCCTTCGGAAGTATGACGAGTATGACGAGTATGACGAAGAAAACCAAAAACACAACAAAAACTGGCCCTAGAGATAAGGATCTGCAGCGGAAACGCGGGTAAATCCTTTATTCTGCTTCAAATCAACGTTCAAAAAGACGAAATCATATCAATTCAAAATGGCTTTCTTTTTTTTTTTTTTTTTCAAATCAAGTCTAATCGAGTATAATTAACTAAATGATCTATTTGGATTCTAATTCTAGATGGGGTTGAAAATAGTTCTTTTTTTTTTTTGCTAATTCCGTGAACGTTGATAAGATAAGATCCTTCTATTTCGCAGCACCTTAATATGGCATAGACTTACTAATTACTAATTCCGTTTTCTATTTTTATGTTCTATTTTTCTATTTATTCTTAAAATTAATAAGAATAAGAAAAAACGGTTACCCGCCTTTTACATAAGAAGCTACTCTGTGGTAAAACTTTCGAGTAGAGAGAAACTTATGCACGAATGAATTGAATTCTCAAAATTTCATATATAAGTTTGTATTACTAACCATTTTTGAAAAAAAAAAAAGGGGGGGGAAAATGAGATACCTATCCGCTCGATGCCAAAAGAAACTCCTTTTGGCAAAACTTCCGAGCATACAGATAGTTATGCGGGAGGTTCATATTTTTTGTAATGACATGAACAAGGAATTCAGTCCTGTTCTGGAAAGGGCTATCCAGTCTTTTTTTGCTTGGGCCTTATCCCAACTTCTCCAATGGAGAACCTGGATAATCCCCAGAGCTGTGAAAGTCATAAAAATCATTTTGACCTCACGGATTTTTTTTCTCATAATTTTTTTGATTTTTGTTGTTTGGGTTTTAGATCTTATTGGTAAAAAGTGCACCCAAGATGACCTTGTAAATAGAATTAAAGAGAAACGGAATCGAAAACTAATACCAAAACCAAAAGAAGATTGAATGGAAGTGGGTCTAATACATTTCTTTTTCAGTTTTTTTTTTTTTATTTGAAGCCCTAGTGCATATAGATTTCTAAATGCAGTAGGGCTTCAAATGGATCAGATCCGCAGATGTCTGAAGCAGAAAGGAAAGTACATCTTTTCTTTTTTTACCGCGTTAAACGTTAAAAGAAAAATAAGGTAAATAACCCTCTGGTTAGGATCTATCTAAACCAGTCCCCTTTTTTGTATTGTATACAATTCAAGATGCCAACTATTAAACAACTTATTAGAAACACAAGACAGCCAATCAAAAATGTCACAAAATCCCCCGCTCTTCGGGGATGTCCTCAGCGTCGAGGAACATGTATTAGGGTGTATGTGCGACTCGTTCAGATCATGAGCTGGAACAAAAAAAAGGAAGCATTTTCCCAGTCTCAATGACCAGTACCAATCAATAGGATGGAATTCTTCCAGTCATTATCTAAAAAAAGAAAACCCCCGTTGTGTATGTGTATAAAATTTATGGTTTCCATTGGTGCAAATCCAATCACCTTAATTGGAGATGAAAAGCAATTCCCCTTTGGTAGCAAATGTATCCATTAAGCGGGGGATTGAGTAGTTAAGAAGCATAAATAAATAGAGCGCTCTCACTCTTGCAAGAACGGATGAACAGGGTCAGCAACCTAGCCAACTTTCATAATGAAATGCCGTTACTATATGGGTAGATCTCATTGTGAAAAGATCTATTATTGGACAATTCATGGGTAGAGTCAAAGAATGTGAACTGTACAAGTTACTAATAGCATTGATTAAATCGGGAAGGGGGCTCCGGCGTATAGAGAGGACCTCACCGTTTACGAAGTAACCATAGAAACGAAGGAACCCACGATTTATTTATCCCTTTCCCTTTACTATCGAATTTCTACTTTAAATAACTACTCAATTGAAATTGTAGTATTTCTTTTTTCATACCTAGTCTCGATACAATTTCTTATTTCAGGTGAAATGCTCGTAAAAAAATCGTGGTTGGGAAGGTCATAGTAGCAAAAGCCATTGGAATTTTTATTTTATACATCGGACGAATCCGTTTTGTTATTAATGGACGAGGGGGAAATGACTGAAAGAAAAGAAATCAATTAGTTATTCATCACATCAAAGTTTCAGTTGATTCAATGACCAGAACTATACGAGGTTATATAGCACGGAGACGTAGAAAAAAATCTCGTGTCTTTGCATCAAATAATCGGGGGGCTCATTCAAGACTTACTCGAAGTATTATACAACAAACCATAAGAGCTTTGGCATCTTCTCATCGGGATAGGGGCAGACAAAAGAGAAATTTTCGTCGTTTATGGATCACTCGGATAAATGCAGTAATTCGGGAGATTTTGGTATCCTATAGTTATAGTAGATTAATAAATGATCTGTACAAGAGGCAATTGCTTCTTAATCGTAAAATACTTGCACAAATAGCTATATCAAATACAAATTGTCTTTACATGATTTCCAAGGAGATCAGTAACTAAGGTAAGGTAAGAGGGTTGGAAGCAATCGACCGGAATGATTGAAACGTAAACGGAGATCCCCGGAGAATGGGCTCCGGGAAGGTTATAGTAAAAATGAATCTGATTATGATAAATTAGTAAAAAAAGTATTTTTTTTTTCTTATAATTTTTTTACGATGTGTCAATTCAATCTGAATTCTCGAATTTTTCGAACAAAATATCAACCCCTGGTTGGGATTCGAATTGGATGGAATTTAGATTCAATCAATTGAGAAATTGTCTTTTTTCTTTTTGGTTCGAGGACCTCTCGTTCTATTTTTTCTAGGAATAGGCTTGTTTTTATCAAATTTTTTCTTATAGTTAATAAAAGGTAACGAAGATAAAATACGAGCTTGTTTTATGGAAGTAGTTATTAATCGTTGTTGTTTCAAAGTCAATCTATTCACTCGTCTAGATAATATTTTTCCTTGATCACTAATAAATCGAGTAATTAAACTCAGATTTCTATAATCAATTCGATCCCCCGATCCAATTGGGGGCAAACGCCTACGAAAAGATCGCTTGGATTTAAGAAAACGCTTGGATTTATCCATGGTTTATTCCTTATCTCTAAAATCCTATTTCTGAATTCTCATTTATGATTTGACGGAAATAGGAGTTGATTGGTTTATGGTTTATTTGAAATAGATTATTATATGGAATTTGAATTTTATGAATCTGTTCCCATTTCTTGAATAGAGGGTACATACGCGCGCTCTTTAAAATAAAATTATTTTTTTATCTCCACATGAAGCGTATGTTTGTAACAATAGGGACAGAATTTTCTCAATTCTAATCGACTAGGCGTATTGTGTCGATTCTTTTGGGTGATATATCTGGAAATTCCAGAGGACTTCTTATTAATATCGTTTCGGACACAACTCTTACATTCCAAAATCACTCTTATTCTAACATCTTTACCCTTGGCCATGAACCTCCTTTGAGTTTTGGATTTACTCAATTCTTTCATTTTCGATCCGAAACGAAAAAAAAAAAAAGAAGTTGCGAATTCGAAATCCAATTATGAAAGATTTGGTTGCAATCAATAGAGAAAAAGAAAAATAAGTAATACAAAGATTTCTAACTATCAATTATTTAGAATCTCAGTTATAGTATATAGTAATAGTAGTCTTTTTTTTTATGATTTTATTGCCCCGGATCCCATTTCCATTTCCGCTCCCCCTCTATGAATTCGAACCCAAGCACAAATTTTGATGCGATTGAATCCCCATTTTCTCTTTCTTTAATACTCAAATAAAAAAAAAAAAAAGAAAGGAAAAAAAAAAGAGAGGGCTGAGTCACAGATAATTTATTTTATCTGGAATCTTCTTAAGCCCTTCCCATGTCAATAACTAGAATGAAAAAAAGGGGAATGTCAACGCATCCGGGAATAGACGATTGATCTCTATCAATAAACCTGCCAAAGACCCAAACCATAGAGTACTTAGCACAGGTGCCACAGAGAGATATGTTTTTATATCTCGCATTGAAAATACTCCTTTTTTTATAATACGTATAGGATCAGATGCATATGTGGTTAAGGAGCAATTGTATTTGTAGGCGAAATTCCTAAGGAAAACTAAAAGGGATAGACAAAGAAAGACCCGGTAAATAATAAATAAGATTTTCCTTCCCTTACAAGAGAAAAAAGGAACTTTCCCTCTTTGTGGAACATTCCCAAGAAATCTTTTTTTTTTATTATATCTTATTATAAATTCTATTTGATCCATGAGATCAAAAATAAGAAATAACAAGAGAGTTTGGATATCAATGAAGGAAATAATGATGTGGAAAACAAGACACGGATTCTCTACAATGACAGAGTAGCAGTAGGTCAATTAAAAGGGATGTAGCGCAGCTTGGTAGCGCGTTTGTTTTGGGTACAAAATGTCACGGGTTCAAATCCTGTCATCCCTACCTATTGCTTATCCTATGAACATTAATGAAGGATCAATAGCGATCAATCAAAATTGGACCTACCAAATCTTTGAGTTTATGAGACTATGATCCATGCAAAATCTATTGGGAGTACAATTAGAATCCTTTTCTTTAGGATCTTATCTATTGTGATAATAAAGCGCTCTTAGTTCAGTTTCGGTAGAACGTGGGTCTCCAAAACCCAATGTCGTAGGTTCAAATCCTACAGAGCGTGATTCCACTCTTCTTAGGTCAAATGAAATTACAATGAAATTGCTTTATTTACTTGATAAGAAATCTGAATTTGACCCCCCCCTTAGCTTTAATCCGCAGGAGGTCAATAAAAAAAAAAAAGAGAGGTTACTTAATCAAAGGTCCAACTGATCCCCGCGTCTGTATTGTAAATATGCAGTTATGAATAATCCAGCCAAAGTAATAGGAATTAGACCTAACACGATTCCAAATAGTAAAACTTCAATCATTTCAACTTTGTTTGAAAGAGGAAATAAAGGGTAGGTAATATCTATCTCTAAATATTAATCCAAACCGATCATAAATCTCAATAAAAAAGAATTTCCAATTGACATGGAAAGTATTTATAAAAGAGGGTTCGTCGATTTTTATCAATTCTTCATTCAATCAATTTCAAATAAGTCGTATCTTGCTCAGTCCAATAAAAAG